ATCCAGCCCATTCTTGAAATAAACAACTCGCACACACTCTCTTTCCAAAAAAAATCAATACGCCAAGTACTACACTTAGATTTATTGGATTTGTTGCAAAAATATCGGTATTAAACCCGAAACTTCCGGCAGATGACCAATAACCTAAGGAAAGGAAAGAATCGGTTACATCTTTCATATGATCTCCTCTTTCGTATTCTTAGAGATAAGATAAACTCTCTATATTTTTTATTTCTTCTAGCAGTTTTACTTTTATTTTTCTATTTCTAAATACTACTAAAATAGAGTCAAAAATAATATAAAATATGGATTTATATAATATATTTTGTTTCAATGGAAATTTCCAATAAGAATAATAATTATTAGAATTAGATATTGGGTCTTATGTTATGTGAGTTTCGAAATATCTCGTTTGTTGTAATATTTCTTAAAAAAAGTTCTATTGGAATACGAAAGTCAAAGAAAAAAACTAATTGGTGTGTCAATTCCTCTTCCCCCAACCAGTCCCTTCCATGTACATCGGCTGTTGTCCGACCGAATAAGAAATGGAACTTTGAATATAATTCGAAAAAAAAAAGGCAAAAGCGGCGGAAAACCCAAAGAAATCAAAAACTAAAACTATACGTATTTTTCGTTTGTAGGATTAAACAAAAGGATTCGCAAATAAAAGTGCTAATGCCACAACTAGTCCATAAATTGTTAAAGCTTCCATAAAAGCCAGACTAAGCAATAAAGTACCTCGTATTTTTCCCTCTGCCTCTGGTTGTCTCGCGATCCCTTCTACAGCTTGTCCCGCAGCAGTACCTTGACCAACTCCAGGTCCAATAGAAGCAAGCCCAACGGCTAATCCAGCAGCAATAACGGAAGCAGCAGAAATCAGCGGATTCATGATAAATTCCTCGCACCAAAACAAAAAATAAAGAAATAGTTAATGATACAATAAATGAATTAATTATGACTTACTTATTCCATCGATAAAATTTATCCAGTCAAAGTAACTAAGAAACCAGAATTGAAATAAAAATATTCGTGAATTATCAGAAAAACCTCGATATCCATTTTTTTTAGTTCCTCTCAACTTTTTTAATTTGTACAAATTTTGTTATTCCATTTATTTCTTTTTTCCTTTACTCTTTACGTCCGAATCGTTCTTTAAATTCTTTGGTCTTTTTCGTGATTTAAATTCAACCAATTCCATATTAAATTAAAAATGGCAGACCACGACGAAAAAGAAGACCTTTCATTCGAATCCCTATAAAAATTCACATATATGTAATGGGGAAAATTAACTCTATCTTTAGTTCATATATACTTAGTTAATATCACATATACGTGTCTTTCCCCCATAATGTAAACTAACTATTCATATCGTAGATTAGGAAAGAGATCTTTTAGATCTCTTTCCTTTATCCGACAATTACTTGATCTTAATATCATAATATCTGTTTTACTATTAATTACTCTAGATCATATCTACCTTAACTTAATTTCTACCTTATTTCTATATTTATGTTCCCCAAGCGTAAGCGGTTTACCTTGATACACGTCTACATTGCGCCAGGTTAAGCTAAAAAAAGACTATCGCGCAAACAAATCAATGGTGGCCTTCCATGGATTCTCCTATATAAGCCGCGGCTAAAGTTGCAAAAATAAGAGCTTGAATACCACTTGTAAATAATCCAAGAAACATCACAGGTATAGGAACCACTAAAGGTACTAAAGAAACAAGAACAACTACTACTAATTCATCGGCTAATATATTTCCGAAAAGTCGAAAACTAAGCGATAAGGGTTTTGTGAAATCTTCTAAGATGTTAATGGGTAAAAGAATTGGAGTTGGTTGAACGTATTTACCGAAATAACCTAATCCTTTTTTGGTAAGACCCGCATAGAAATATGCTACTGACGCCAATAAAGCTAAAGCAACGGTAGTATTTATATCATTTGTGGGTGCGGCTAACTCACCATGAGGTAATTGTATTATTTTCCAAGGTAAAAGAGCCCCTGACCAATTCGAAACAAAAATAAATAGAAATATAGTTCCAATAAATGGAACCCAGGGACCATATTCTTCTCCAATCTGAGTTTTACTCACGTCTCGAATGAATTCAAGGACATATTCAAAAAAATTTTGACTATCGGTAGGAATCGTTTGTGGATTACGAACAGCTAGAATGGCTGAAGCTAATAAGATAGCAATTACAACCCAAGAAGTAATAAGTACTTGGGCATGGACTTGGAAACCCATTATTTGCCAATAGAAATGTTGGCCTACTTCCACACCGGATATAGCGTATAATTTTAGTGTGTTGCTGGAACATAATAAAACATTCATATTACCCTCTGAAAGAAATAGAACTTTAAAAAGGAAGTATTTTGATTCAATCATCTCTTTTTCTTTTTCGACTTGCTCGCTTAAATTGTATATTTTTAATATTAACTAATCATACAACAGCCTCAGTTATTTTTTTTTTTATCTATTTTGTGCGATTCAAGAATCGTAACCGATTCCATAAATTTATTATATGGAGTTTCAAAAAGAATTTACACGTAATCTTATTATTAATCAAGAATTTCGTATATAGCTAGAACGACCCTCATAAATTGAAAATACTAATTTATTAAGAATTAATCGGATTGAAGCTATAGCATCATCATTCGCTGGAATCGAAATATCTGCTAGATCCGGGTCACAATTTGTATCAATTAAACAAATCGTTGGAATTCCCAAAATGATGCATTCTCGAAGAGCGGTATATTCTTCTTGCTGATCAACAATTATTACAATATCGGGTAACCCTGTCATATATTTAATCCCGCCCAGATATGTTTGCAAGTGAGATAGTTGTCTCTTCAACACAGCCGCATCTCTTTTCGGAAGACGGTTGAGTCTGCCCGTCTTTTGTTCTGTTCTCAAGTCCCTGAACTTATAAAGTCTCGTTTCTGTAGTATACCAATTTGTTAACATACCACCAAGCCATTTTTTATTAACATAATGACACCGAGCCGTTATTGCCGCCCGTGCTACTGAATCAGCTGCGTTATTTTTGGTACCAACAATTAAAAATTGTTTTCCCTTACTTGCTGCATCAAAAACTAAATCACAAGCTTCTGATAAAAATCGAGCCGTTCTAGTAAGATTTATAATATGAATACCTTTACGCTTTGCAGAGATATAAGGTTGCATTCTAGGATTCCATTTCCTAGCACCATGACCAAAATGAACTCCTGCTTCCATCATTTCTTCCAAATTGATATTCCAATATCTTCTTGTCATTTCTCCCCACACTTCTTCATCTTTTTTTTCTTTAAACAGAAAACAGAAGAAATACCCTAAAAAAAAAACAGTTTCCATGGAAACTTCTCTTCTAACGGAGATTGGCCGTTGATACACGATTCAAGCCATTCGTTTTTTTTATTCTTTCAATTCAATTCGTTATTTTTTTATTCTTTCTATTAACAAAACAGATGACTACAACACAATCGGATGAATCTGCTCTTAGGAATCATTAAATCCTAGAAATAAGTGTTCTGATGAATCATGTACATTCTTTGAAATACAAAAAGAAAAACAAAATTCTCTGTGGTGGAACAAAATATCTCTCATTTCACACTCAAATAAATTCTTCTTTTTGATTTCAAAAGGAATTTTTTTATGCTGCCTTGAATGGTGCACTAATCCTTTGAATCCGGTACCTGCGGGTATCATTCCCCCTAGAACAACATTCTCTTTCAGACCTTTCACCCAATCAATACGACTACGTAGAGCGGCTTTTGCTAAAACTCGAGCAGTTTCTTGAAAACTCGCTTCCGATATGAAACTTTGAGTATTTAGAGATGCTTTCGTTATTCCCAATAATATAGCTCGGTAACAAATCCCTTCTTCCAAAGCACGCCCCGTTTGTTCCACTCGCAAAAATCCAATTAGTTCTCCGGGTAAAAAAACATTAGACATTCCTTCTTCTGAAATCAACACCTTCGATGTTATTTGACGTACAATAATTTCTATATGTCTATTATGGATCTGCACACCCTGGGATCGATAAACCTTTTGGATTTTATTAACCAAAGAGCTCCGACTTTGCGCTATAGTTAGTTCAGCGCCAATTAAGAATCCCCAAGGAATTCCAAGAATTCTTGGTATATGTTCGTTCCAGCCCTCAACTCTCTTTTCTAGGTTCATTGATATTGAATCAATCGACCGCACTTCTAACACTTGTTCTACTTTTGGAAGACCCTGGGTTATATCACCAGATCTCGACTTTTCATATATAAATGTAACTAATGTATCTCCTTCGAAAAGTATTGCGCCATAATGGCCATGAACAGTAGCTCCTGGAGTGGCAAAATAAGCCTTCGCTGATCTTATTACTACAGAGTCAATTTGAACAATAATAACTTGACCTGATTTTAGGTGTGGCCCATGTTTGACTAGACAGACATTTTCGCAAAAAAACTTTCCAAGGGTAATTAGTATGGTTTGTTTTTCACAATAATTATGATGTATTGAATACCAATTCAAGTTGAATGGATTCAAAAAGCTGTTACTGCATGAATTGGAATTAGAAATGATCCCGATTTCGTCCATTAAAAAATAATTAAGTAAAAAAGTTTTAAGTACTTGAAAACTCTGGTTTAAATTGTCAAGTTGTAAATATTTAGTTACCGAGCTCTGATTATGAGTTATTAAAAGGTAATAAAAATTTGAAATTTGACAGGTTCTTCCTAAAGGTCCTAACGAATTCCTAGTTGAAATTACAGGATTTTTTTTAATTGATTCTTTTATCCCATTCCCATTGTAATGTTTTACATCGTTGAATGAACTCATTTGAAAACAATTAGCTGATGACAAAATTATCAACGATTGAGATTCCTTACTTCTATTCCAGAACGTATGAATAGTTCCTTGATTTTGTATAAATGATTGGTGACTCTTTTCCGTGTAGGAAATCGAATAAAACGGATTGATACGATCTGAACTATTATCCGAGATCAATTCA